GTCGAACAAGGGAGTGAGACGTAATCAAGATAGGATCAGAATCATGAAAATTGGAGTGAGTGCTGACGTGTTCCGACGGGGGACTTAATGAAATAGGAGAAGAAGGTTCATTTAAATAACAAGTTATATCTTTTCTTTTGCTGGGGGAATCGTTACTGACAGTTCCGGCCCGAAAGAGCCATTGAAGTCGGAACATAAAAATAAGTTGAATTGTGCAAGAATCCATAGCTCCATTTTTTTTTATTCCAGTAAAGTAAGTCAATCGATAAAAGGAAAAACAAAGAATAATAAGAAATGACACTCCTGTCATAGGAATGGAAATAGCCCTTCTTGCTGCTTCAATAACGAGTATTTTCGTTTTCAAATCAGATAAATCATTTGATCTATGATTCATTGGAACAAAACAAGGAATGGCCTGGCTAGGTATAGGTACTGGCCAGGCCGGGGGAATAAAAGAACCTTTCGTACGAAATCAAAGAGGTACTCTTTCTATTGGAGATATCTGTTTCGAATCCTTATCTAAATGCAATTGCTGATAAAATTCGTATATATATAGAATAAAGAAAAGAAAGATAAAGAAAGACTTTTATCAATCTTTACTTCACGCGTCACATATGAATTATCCTTTTGTAATTGGGAGAGATGGCTGAGTGGACTAAAGCGACGGATTGCTAATCCGTTGTACGAGTTATTCGTACCGAGGGTTCGAATCCCTCTCTCTCCGTTCCCTCTGATCACTTGAGAGTTATCTTTCGAATTCGAAAAAATCTCGAGCCCTTGTTATCTTAGTTAAATGTATGGAATAGAGAAAATCATAAGAAAATTCAGAAATCAAGCAACGAAAAACTTCTGATTTTTTTATTTTATTCCTCGCGTCCAGGATTACGTCCTGGATCATTAGATAGGAATCCGAAGATGAAGAGAGAAACAAAGAATATCACTACTGTGTAAACGAAGAGTTTGAGAGTAAGCATTACACAATCTCCAAGATCATTTTTGGGGGAAATAAGGGAATAGATTCTCTATTTTTGTACCACATATCCCATTTTGACACCAAGAAATGGAGTGGTTTCTAGAAAAGAAAGGAATTTGCAGGAATTCATTTGTAATAAGATTCTGATTCCTTCGTTACCAAAATGATCTTTCATACCCACAATTAGGTATTGTGAGGGACCATACATAAGGTCTTTGACCTCCGGAAAGTCAGAATTAGAAAATGAGGTGATCCAGATTCATCGCGGCTATCCAAAAGAATTTCAATGTTTGAATCGAGAGTTCATAATGTAAGACTTATCTGATCTTATCAATTGTTAGAATAGAATTTTTCCTTTTTTAGAGAATCAATCATGAATGTTTCTAGGACAGTATTAAAGATCTCATCGAAAACTTACAGCAGCTTGCCAAACAAGGGCTAAGAGAAAAAAGAGTACAGGTATGACTGGCATAACATCTACGATTGGATTGAAAAAAGCATAAGCCTCGGGTAATTTGGCGAAGAAAAAGCTACTCGAATGAAGGGCAGAATTAATACAGATACAGATCAAACTAAAGATATTAAGCATAACAAAAATTTCGCTATTGTGGAGAATTTCATTATTAGTGAGTTGGGGAAAAATGAAGAAAGAAGAGAAGATAGGCCAAACAAAAAATCCTTCTTTTTCTTTGAACTCCCCCAATCAAAAATCCTTCAATTCTCAAATGAGAATAGAAGGAATCATACTTTCATACAATATCTTAATTGAATTATAGATAATGATCAATGAATTTCTTTTGATTCTACATCTACACGTGTCGAATCCTAGCAACAACCTATTCCATAAACATTTGGGCTGGAATTGACGAACAACCAATATCCATATTAGTGTTATTAGTGTCAAATAGAAATCTCAATGGGGCGTGGCCAAGCGGTAAGGCAACGGGTTTTGGTCCCGTTACTCGGAGGTTCGAATCCTTCCGTCCCAGACCGATTCTATCAGAACAAAGATTGTGCTCTTTTCTTAAACAATCCTCTGTTTAAGAGTGTAATGTTGGATACAATGTGATCCAATCTTTACTTTCTGATTTCTAACGATTCAGAGAAGAATCATATCCTACCTTTCGATCCTGTTTCTGTTTCTCACAAACAGAAACAGAATCGAGTGTCAATGACACGTGGATGGAAATAAATATCTTTTTGATATAGGTAGGATGGGAACAAAGATCAAAGTTCCATTCAAAAAAAAAAAAAGATTGGGTGGCCATTCAGCGTATGCCCGTCTCCCCCCCGCTCATATTCATATTGAAGTTAGTTAGTCATTTAGAGAAACTTTATGCCCCCTATTTATCAAATTTGGATTCCCACATGATGCATTCTGAGTCGACATGCGGAAGAAAGGTAAAGTAAATAGGGGTAAATGACTAATTTTATGTGGATCCTGAATTCTAAACAGGAGGAGTTCTTGGTACTAATTCCATCACTGGGATTAAAGCTCCTAAGACTGGGGTGGGGCAAAATAAAAATAAAATAGAAACAACGAATTAATCTGGACCCATTCGGCTTTGTACCTATACAAGATGGTATAGCATCCCATAAGAGGATCTTTTTTTGATTGGCTTTGAGTATGATTCATGATCCCCATAGAATTCGTGTAGATACGAGTTAATTAGCAAAGGAAGGTATCAATTTCAATCAATATCTGTGTCATCCGGATCTCATTAACAAACAATAAAGTTCAATACGGAACAGATGTATTTTCTTTGGACTTAATTGCTTTTATTTTGCATCAGGCTCCAATGAATAATTGGAAATCAATGTAACGATGGGGGGGGGGGATTCATAGATTCCATTCACTTTAGTTTATCTTTATGGATTATGGAAATGGAAAAATTTCTGAACCTGAAATAAAGCAAAATCCGTAGAAAATGAACCATGCCCATATGTAGTTTTATTGTTCTATTTCAGTGACACCGGTATTTCGGTTTCGGTGAAAAAGGTTTGTGATCTCTTAAATATACACGATGACTCCCGGTGACAATTGTTCGGTGTATCTGATGGATACGGAAAGGTCATACTCCTACGATTTGGATTTTCTCAATCAGATGAAAGAATAGCGACCTTAATCTTATCTTCCATGAGCTCTTTTCTATCCATCCCCATGAAAACAACTAAATTGGATTTTTTTCTCGACCCATCCATCTGATTTAAATCATTGATGATTCAATTGGAAAAGAAACATGGATTTCTCTTATGATGATCGAATTCGCGTCTCTTTAATCAATGAGATATCTGCTAAACTTTTTAGTTACTCGTTGTGATTGTGCCGACTTGTTGATTTGATTGATTTAGAGATCAAATTAAATTCAGTCTTTACAGGAAAACCTATTTATAGTAATGATAATGATGTCGAAGTAGGAAATTCTTGAAACCATTTTATTTTTTATGATTCCTTACCTTATAAATCCTCGCTATTCGAAGAAGTGTGAGATTGGTGAATCTATCCTATTGAGTCACTTGCGACTTTTCCGGGTCATTAGAATAGCTTATTTGGTTAATGACTCATTTTATTTTTTTCCAGTATTGGTAATTCCAGTATTGGTAATCGAATTAAAGACTCGTCTTTAGTTTAGTTGTTCGAGAAAGAATTGGAATTGGATCTTTCATGATTGATCGTCCCGAACAATATAACAATATGTTGAAGATGTAGATGTAAATAAGTGTTAAGCAACTCATTTCTTCGTGTTTTTTATAAATGTGTTTCATTCCTATAACAGAATATGGGTTAATTTGGCTTTTTGCTGAGATTTCCCCAGAGAAATACCTATTCATACATATATAAAAATAAAGTATGGGCTACTATGCACCGATGGAGCCAATGACTATTCATGATTCCATATTGAATCAATTCCATACCGGTCCAAATTAGAGGAATGTTATGGTAAAACTTCGTTTGAAACGATGTGGTAGAAAGCAACGTGCGACTTGAAGGACATGATCGGCTGTGGATTCTTGCATCCACCATTTTTTTATATATCAATGAAGATGCTCTTGGCTCGACATAGTTTGTTCTGTGCCACCAGGACCCCATTTGGGGGGGTTGTAAATAGTACATGATGGAGCTCGAGCATAAATTCTTGATTCATTTATCAGAGGGAAGGATCTAGGGTTAGTACCAGTCAATAAGTTGGAACAACTTCGTAAGTATATCTTCGATATAGAAATCGCAAATTCGAACAAGTTTCAAATAAAAAAGCAAAAAAAGGAAAATTTGTCGGAATTGGTAAAACTATTTCGATCAAAAGTGTATCACAGGGGAATCAACCATTTGTATGATTCTTCAATAGAAAGAACAAAAGGTATGTTGCTGCCATTTTGAAACAATTAAGGATCACCGAAGTAATGTCTAAACCCAATGATTCAAAGCAAAGATAAAGGATACCGGAACAAGGAAACGCCATTTTCAATTGTCTCAATAACTAGATCAGAATGAGAAAGGAAAATCGATTCTAGACGAGACAAACAAAAGAGGTTAGAGACGGCTCAATAAATGTCTAAGGATTTCCCTTCGAGTTCTTTGAGAATTACCCAACTTGAGTTATGAGTACGAATGAGATTTCTTTTTTTTTTTTATTCCTTCCAAAAAAAAAACGACTCAAATCCTAATCTAATTGATGATTTTATGGATCCATTTGCCACTATATACAATACATAAATTCGAATCATTCTTTCTCGAGCCGTACGAGGAGAAAACCTCCTATACGTTTCTAGGGGGGGCATTGTTCATCTATATCTATCCCAATGAGCCATCTATCGAATCGTTGCAATTGATGTTCGATCCCGAAGAGAAGGAAGAGATCTTCGTAAAGTGGGTTTTTACGATCCGATAAAGAACCAAACTTATTCAAATGTTCCTGCTATTCTATATTTCCTTGAAAAAGGCGCTCAACCTACAGGAACTGTTCATGATATTTCAAAGAAAGCGGAAGTATTTAAGGAACTTAGAATTAATAAAACGAAATAAAATTTATGAAATAGAAAAAAAGATTGAGTGAAATAACTGGCAATTGAGGGGATTGCCATCAATCAGATGGTTTTCGTTGGGACTCTACGAATAAATAAGGGATCAATCTTGCTATTGTTTGTACTTCTATTGAAAACCAGAGATTTTTTTCCTACTTCTTCTTTATTTATTCCCCCCCACACACTTCATTTCTTATCTATGTAGTGCCAATCCAACACAAGTCTTTATTTTCTTTATTTCATTTTTTTTTTTCTCAAAATTCAATTTATATTGACAATGGTGTATCGATCAAATATAATTCGATCGTGGATAAATAGATCTATTTATCTACGTCCCATAAGTTTGTTTCTTTACTTCACTAGGTTCGCCGGATTCACTGTGACACAAGAAGTATCTTCTTAAGATAATGAAAAAAAAAAATGATCAAAACAGGAGGGTCCACAAATTTTTACATCTATCTATATTTATCCGTGAATCCGTTGTATTTGAATCTGATCTGAACATTTTGATGTTCATAATTGATCATCAAATGTTTATTTTAGATTTGTTGCTAGTTCAATGTTTTGATGGGGTAGGGCAATCCAATCTCTTTATTTATTTATTTATTTTTTTGATTCCGATCGTATCTACACACCATATTTCTACGGGTTGCTAACTCAACGGTAGAGTACTCGGCTTTTAAGTGCGGCTAGGATCTTTTACACATTTGGATGAAGCAACAGATTCGTCCATACCATTGGTATGGTTTGTAAGACCACGACTGATCCTGAAAGGGAATGAATGGAAAAAACAGCATGTCGTATCAATGGAGAACTTTGAGAATACTTCCTGGCTCGGTAGAAAATCTTGTTTTGATTCTTGGAACGGTACCAAATCAATTCACAGTTTGGTCGAGTGAATAAATGGATAGAGCCCTAATGGCTCCAATTATAAGGAAACCAAAAGCAACGAGCTCGGTTCATAATTCGAATGATTACCCGATCTAATTAGACGTTAAAAATAGATTAGTGCCTGATGCGGGAAAGGGTTCTCCTGTGAGTGGATCATCGATTCCTTTTTTTTTTTCATGAATCCTAACTATTAACTATTCTTTCTCTATTATGGAGTGGAGACGAATGTGTAGAAGAAACGGTATACTGATAAAGAGAATTTCTTCCAAAGTCAAAAGAGCGATCGGGTTGCAAAAATAAAGGATTTCTAACCATCTATTGTAACTATAACGAACACAAACAAATTGGATGGAAAGAGAGAGGATCCGTTCATTGGACTCCCCGTCTCCGGGGTATCTATTCTTTTCTTACTATATACCCTGTTCTGACCGTATCGCACTATGTATCATTTGATAACCCAAGAAATCCCCCGTGCCTTTGTATAATTTCAAATGGAGGAATTACAAGGATATTTAGAAATAGATAGATCTAGGCAACAACACTTCCTATATCCGCTTCTATTTCAGGAGTATATCTACGCACTTGCTCATGATCATGGTTTAAATGGATCGATTTTTTACGAACCTATGGAAAATTTCGGTTATGACAATAAATCCAGTTCACTAATTGTGAAACGTTTAATTATTCGAATGCATCAACAGAATCATTTGATTGGTTCGGTTAATGATTCCAACGAAAATAGATTCGTTGGGCACAACAAGAATTTTGATTTTCAAATGGTATCAGAGGGTTTTGCAGTCATTATGGAAATTCCATTCTCGCTGCGATTAGTATCTTCTCTAGAAGAAAAAGAAATAGCAAAATCTCATAATTTACGATCTATTCATTCAATATTTCCCTTTTTCGAGGACAAATTATCACATTTAAATCATGTGTCAGATATACTAATACCTCATCCCATCCATCTGGAAATCTTGGTTCAAACCCTTCACTGCTGGATACAAGATGCCCCCTCTTTGCATTTATTGCGATTCTTTCTCCACGAGTATCGTAATTCGAATAGTCTCATTACTCCAAAGAAATCCATTTCTCTTTTTTCAAAAGAGAATCAAAGATTCTTCTTGTTACTATATAATTCTCATGTATATGAATGTGAATCCGTATTAGTGTTTCTCCGTAAACAATCTTCTCATTTACGATCAACATCCTCTGGAACTTTTCTTGAGCGAACACATTTCTATGGAAAAATAGAACATCTTGTAGTAGTGCTTCGTAATGATTTTCAGAAGACCCTATGGTTGTTCAAGGACCCTTTCATGCATTATGTCAGATATCAAGGAAAATCCATTCTGGCTTCAAAGGGGACTCATCTTCTGATGAAGAAATGGAAATCTCACCTTGTCCATTTTTGGCAATGTCATTTTTACTTGTGGTCTCTACCGGACAGGATCCATATAAACCAATTATACAATCATTCCTTATATTTTCTGGGCTATCTTTCAAGTGTACGACTAAACACTTCGGTGGTAAGGATTCAAATGCTAGAGAATTCATTTCTAATAGATACTTCTATTAATAAATTCGAGACCCTAGTCCCAATTATTCCTCTGATT